CAAAAACGCTCTTTTTATAAAAGTAAAAATAAAAAACCTTCCAAAACGAAATAAAATTCCAGTATTTGGCCCGAGAGAAATATTTGAATTAAATGAAACGAAAAAAGATTCAATAATGAGTAATCAGATGATTTATGAACTATCTGTTCAAAATAAATCCATGGAGTGGAGAAATTCTTCACTCAACGAAAACAAAATAAAAAATTTGATTGATAGAATAAAGACAATCAGAAATCAAATAGAAGAAATTTCAAAAGAAAAAGAAAACCTAACTAATAGTTGTAACAAACTGCGTTATGATTCTAAAATAATTGAGTCATCAAAAAGAATTTGGCAGACATTCAAAAGAAAAAATACCCGATTAATTCGTAAATCCCTTTTTTTTATAAAATTTTGCATCGAACAACTGTCTATAGCTATTTTTCTAGGTATCAGTAATATTCCAAGAATTACTACACAACTTTTTTTTGAATCAACAAAAACAATTCTTGATAAATATATTTACAAGAATGAAGAAAAAGTAGAAAAAATTAATAAAAAAAAAAATACCATTTATTTTATTTCGACTATCAAAAATTTAATATCCAATAAAAAAAAAATTAGTTATGACCTATGCTCTTTATCACAAGCATATGTATTTTACAAATTATCACAAATTAAAGTTAGTAACTTTTCTAAATTAAAGACTGTTCTTGAATATAACATATGCATAACCTCCTTTTTTGTTAAGAATCAAATAAAGGATTTTTTTCAAGAACAAGGAATCTTTCATTATGAATTGAAAGATAAAACCTTTTTTAATTCCGAAGTAAATCAATGGAAAAACTGGTTACGAAGTCATTATCAATACAATTTACCTCAGGTTGCATGGGCTAGATTAGTAACCCAAGAATGGAAAACGAAAATAAACCAAGACTCTCTAGTTCTAAATCCAAGTTTAACCAAAGAAGATTCATATGAAAAAAAGAAATTTAATAATTCCAAAAAAGACAATTTTTTTGAGGCCAACTTATTATTAAATCCAAAAGATAATTTAAAAAAAGATTCTATATATAATCTTTTTTGCTACAAATCTATTAATTCTACAGAAAAAAAATTTGACATGTCTATAGGCATTGCTCTAGAAAATTGTTTAGTCTCTTGTTTTCTAGAAAAATATAATATTCGGGGTACAGTGGAAATTCGGCATAGAAAATATTTGGATTGGAGAATTCTCAACTTTTGGTTTACAAAAAAAGTAAATATTGAGCCTTGGGTTGATACCAAGAGTAAAAAAAACTATATTAATACTAAAGTTCAGAATTATCAAAGAATTGCTAAAATAACTAAGACTAGTCTTGCCAACCAAAAAAGAAACTTTTTTGATTGGATGGGAATGAATGAAGAAATACTAAATCCTTGTATAACAAACTTTGAATTTTTTTTCTTTCCAGAATTTTTATTATTTTCTAGTACATATAAAACGAAACCGTGGGTCATACCAATCAAATTACTTCTTTTTAATTTTAATGAAAACAGAAATGTTAATAAAAAGATCACTCGAAAGAAAACAAGTTTTATACCATCAAATGAAAATAAATCCCTTCTATTTTATAATCTAAATAACGAAGAAAAAGAATTGGCCGGTGAAGTAGAGCTTGAATCAGATAACGAAAAACAAATAAATCCGGAATCAGCTCTATCAAACCAAGAAAAAACTATTGAAGAAATTTATGCGGAATCGACGATAAAAAAACGTAAAAATAAAAAACAATACAAAAGCAATACAGAAGTGGAACTTGATTTATTTCTCACAAGATATTCGCGTTTTCAATTGCGATGGAATTGTTTTTTTAATCAAAAAATTCTCAATAATGTAAAAGTATACTGTCTCTTGGTTAGACTAAAAAATCCAAACGAAATCGCAATATCTTCTATTGAAAGAGGAGAGATGAGCCTAGACATTCTAATGATTGAGAAGAATTTCACTTTGGCAAACTTGATGAAAAAAGGAATATTGATTATTGAACCTGTCCGTTTATCTGTACAAAACGATGGACAACTTATTATATATAGAACCATAGGTATTTCATTGGTTCAGAAAAATAAACACAAAATAAGTAAAAGATACAAAAAAAAATTTGAGAAATCCATTACAAAATCTCAAGACAAAACTGTAAATAGAAAAAAAAATAATTATGATTTTTTTGTCCCTGAAAATATTCTATCCCCTAAACGACGTAGAGAATTTCGAATTCTAATTTGTTTCAACTTAAAAAAAAAAAATATGAGCGATAGAAATTCAAGATTTGATAAGAATATTCAAAACTTGACCACAGTTTTGCATAAAAAGAAAGATCTTGATAAGGATAAAAATAACCTAATTAAATTCAAATCCTTTCTTTGGCCCAATTTTAGATTAGAAGATTTAGCTTGTATGAATCGCTATTGGTTTAATACTACTAACGGAAATCATTTCAGTATGATAAGAATACACATGTATACGCGATTTCCAATTCATTAATGATAGATCCTTTATACTATATATAATATATAAGTTACATTATATGAAACCAACTGTATGCACAAATATGAGGGTTTGTTTTAAATTCAATCTTTATACATGAGATTAATTTAATCAATGACATAGATACCAATCAGAGCAGATCCAGAAATCAATTTACAGAATCCTCAGTTGATAATTAAATTCATATCCTTGTACAAAAAAACTACCATTATTATTACTGATCAGAAAAATTCATATCTTTCAATTCATATTAAAAGGGGAAGGATTTCTTTTTATGATAAAAAATGCATTCATTTCATTTCAAGAACAAAAAGAAGAAAGCAGGGGATCTGTTGAATTTCAAGTATTTAGTTTCACTAATAAGATACGAAGACTTACTTCACATTTGGAATTGCACAGAAAAGATTATTTATCTCAGAGGGGTCTACGAAAAATTCTGGGAAAACGTCAACGGCTGCTGGCTTATTTGTCAAAAAAAAATAGAGTACGTTATAAAGAATTAATTAATCAGTTGAATATTCGGGAATTAAAAACTCGTTAAATTAAAAAATTGTGAATTAGTTAATTTTTTAGATCTTGAATTTTTATTTTTCAGCAATCTAATTCATGCCAGAACGAATCAAGGAAAAACTTATGAAGAGACCAGTTACAGGAAAAGATCTTATGATAGTCAATATGGGACCTCACCACCCATCCATGCATGGTGTTCTTCGCTTAATTGTTACTCTAGATGGTGAGGATGTTGTTGACTGTGAACCCATATTGGGTTATTTACACAGAGGAATGGAAAAAATTGCAGAAAACCGAGCAATTATACAATATTTACCTTATGTAACGCGCTGGGATTATTTAGCTACTATGTTTACAGAAGCAATAACAGTAAATGGACCAGAACAATTGGGAAATATTCAAGTTCCTAAAAGGGCCAGCTATATCAGAGTAATTATGCTGGAATTGAGTCGTATAGCTTCTCATCTGTTATGGCTCGGCCCTTTTATGGCAGATATTGGTGCACAGACTCCTTTTTTCTATATTTTTAGAGAACGAGAATTTGTATATGATCTATTCGAAGCTGCCACCGGTATGAGAATGATGCATAATTTTTTTCGTATTGGAGGAATAGCGGCCGATTTACCTTATGGTTGGATAGATAAATGCTTGGATTTTTGTGATTATTTTTTAACAGAAGTTGTTGAATATCAAAAACTTATTACACGAAATCCTATTTTTTTAGAACGGGTTGAAGAAGTTGGGGTTATTGGTGGGGAAGAAGCAATAAATTGGGGTTTATCCGGACCAATGCTACGCGCATCCGGAATACCATGGGATCTTCGTAAAGTTGATCGTTATGAGTCTTACGATGAATTTGAATGGGAAATTCAGTGGCAAAAACAAGGAGATTCATTAGCTCGTTATTTAGTACGACTTAACGAAATGACAGAATCCATAAAAATTATTCAACAGGCTTTGGAAGGACTTCCGGGGGGTCCCTATGAGAATTTAGAAAGCCGAAGCTTTGATAGAAAAAGGAATCCAGAATGGAATGATTTTGACTATCGATTCATTAGTAAAAAACCTTCTCCTACTTTTGAATTATCGAAACAAGAACTTTATGTAAGAGTGGAAGCTCCAAAAGGGGAATTGGGAATTTTTCTCATAGGAGATCAAAGTGGTTTTCCTTGGAGATGGAAAATTCGACCACCGGGTTTTATTAATTTGCAAATTCTTCCTGAACTAGTTAAAAGAATGAAATTGGCTGATATTATGACGATACTCGGTAGCATAGATATAATTATGGGAGAAGTTGATCGTTAAAATGATAATTTATGCAACAGCAGTCCAAACTATAAATTCTTTTGTTAGATTGGAATCTTTAAAAGAGGTCTATGGACTCATCTGGATATTTGTCCCTATATTTTCTCTTGTATTGGGAATCATAACAGGTGTACTAGTAATTGTGTGGTTAGAAAGAGAAATATCTGCCGGGATACAACAACGTATTGGACCTGAATACGCCGGCCCGTTGGGAATTCTTCAAGCTCTAGCCGACGGGACAAAACTACTTTTCAAAGAAAATCTTCGTCCATCTAGAGGAAATACTCCTTTATTTAGTATTGGACCATCTATAGCAGTTATCTCAATTTTACTAAGTTATTCAGTAATTCCTTTTAGCAATCACCTTGTTTTAGCAGATCTCAATATCGGTATTTTTTTATGGATTGCCATCTCAAGTATTGCTCCTATTGGACTTCTTATGTCAGGATATGGATCAAATAATAAATATTCTTTTTTAGGTGGTCTGCGGGCTGCTGCCCAATCTATTAGTTATGAAATACCATTAACTCTATGTGTTTTATCAATATCTCTACGTGCGATTCGTTGAAAAATAAACGTTTATTTTGACTATTCCGTTTCTTCTAGACGAATAAGTTAAAAAATAAGTTAAAAAACGGAATATATATTTATCTTTGGAGTTAATCTTAATAAAAGGAATTTGATAGTTATATATGAGTGAAAAAAAAACTGCTCAGAAATTAGCAGTAAAAAGAAAAATTGAGTCTCATTTCCTATGTACAAAGGTTAAACAGAAATAAACATAAGTGTAAGAATCACTTTACCCCAAGGTTGGTTGATTAGTCATCCTGGCTTGAAGCGGGTTAAATAACCGTATGACGTTTTCACTATCAGTTATATAGATTAACATACATGTATTACATACAAAGTGAGCGGCAATTAGGTAAAAGTGAGTGGATGGTTAGAAACACCAAAATACACAAAGAATTTGTAATAGAGATTAACCAAATTGAAAAGGATATTTATGCATAACATAAGATAACAAAAAAAGAAGGTTAATTGGGGCTTGAAATTAGTAGAAATGATCAGACAGTACTCCCCAAGATTCCGATTCAGAGTATGCTCCTATCCACCGATAAATGGAATGACTATCAGAAACGAAATAATCCTTTATTTTTTATAATTTTTTTCTAAAAAAGAAAGAAGAATAGGAACGAAACAAGGATATTTTTTTTCATATATTTCGAAAATAAAATAGAATTTCTGTCATGAATAATAAACTAATAGGATGTCTAATTCTTTTTCGTAATCGAAAATCACGATGAGCTTAAATACCTATTTTTATTTTTACAAGGAGTATTTTATTAAAGGATTTAGTTATTACTCAACAAATAGAAATTAAAATTTGTAAAGGATGAGATGAATTCCGAAGCGCTTTTTTTTTTTATTCTTAGAATTTGAGCAGACAGAATTCCATTGGTATAATTCGGGACCTCAGATATATTTCTATTTAATCTATTTTAGAACACATCATATCCATCTAAATAATACTAATCTGGTCCTTAGATTTATTTATGGCCCCCGAGGAGCCGTATGAGGCGACGACCTCATGTACGGTTTTGTAATAGCGGTGAAAACAGTAATGTTATCGCCGACTAGGATTATCTAACAGTTTAAGTACAGTTGATATAGTTGAGGCACAATCAAAATATGGTTTTTGGGGATGGAACTTGTGGCGTCAACCTATAGGTTTTATCATTTTTCTAATTTCTTCCCTAGCAGAATGCGAGAGGTTACCCTTTGATTTACCAGAAGCGGAAGAAGAATTAATAGCAGGTTATCAAACTGAATATTCAGGTATCAAATTTGGTTTATTTTACGTTGCTTCTTATCTAAATCTATTAATTTCCTCATTATTTGTAACAGTTCTATACTTAGGCGGTTGGAATTTTGCCATTCCGTATATATCTATTCTGGAGCTATTTCAAAGGGATCAAATTTTTGGAACAACAATTGGTATCTTTATTACATTAGCTAAAACTTATTTGTTCTTGTTCATTTCTATCGCAACAAGATGGACTTTACCTAGGCTAAGAATGGATCAACTATTAAATCTTGGATGGAAATTTCTTTTACCTATTTCCCTTGGTAATCTATTATTAACAACTTCGTTCCAACTCTTTTCACTCTAAATTTAAAATGAATCCAACATATTCATTATTTGTTTTAAACAAGAGAAAGAAACAAAGATAAAATTATTCATAGATAATTACAATATGCTTCCTATGATAACCGGGTTCATGAATTATGGTCAACAAACCCTACGAGCTGCAAGATATATTGGTCAAGGTTTCATGATTACCTTATCCCACACAAATCGTTTACCTGTAACTATTCAATATCCCTACGAAAAATTAATAACATCCGAACGTTTCCGCGGTCGAATCCATTTTGAATTTGATAAATGCATTGCTTGTGAAGTATGTGTTCGAGTATGTCCTATAGATCTGCCTGTTGTTGATTGGAAATTGGAAACTAATATTCGAAAAAAACGATTGCTTAATTACAGTATTGATTTTGGAATTTGTATTTTTTGTGGTAATTGTGTTGAGTATTGTCCAACAAATTGTTTGTCAATGACTGAAGAATATGAATTTTCAACTTATGATCGTCACGAATTGAATTATAATCAAATAGCTTTGGGTCGTTTACCAATGTCAGTAATTGACGATTACACTATTCGAACAATTTGGAATTCACCTCAAACAAAAAATGGGTAAACCCATTAATTTGATTAAAAAAAGAATTCCAAATTGTTGAATTATATAAAAAATTTAATTAAAAACTTGTATTGTATTTATATAATAATATTAAGTATTAAAGCTCATTCTTTTAATATAATATATTCGTAATTCCTTTCTTGAAATAGATAGGTTGAAAATACACTTTAGAATAAAAAACAAGGAACTGTCTAATAATTGTATCTACATCAATTCATATCCATTAGATTCTAATTTCACTCTATTAGAAACATATTAAAAACAAATTTCCCGGTTAAATTAATAAGGTCATGAAAAGGGTTTCGATTTTTTTCTTATTTTAATAATATAATGGATTTGCCTGGACCAATACATGATTTTCTTTTAGTTTTTCTGGGATCCGGTCTTCTAGTAGGAGGTCTGGGAGTGGTATTACTTCCCAATCCAATATTTTCAGCCTTTTCCTTAGGATTTGTTCTTTTTTGTATATCTTTATTGTATATTCTATCAAATTCCCATTTTGTAGCTGCTGCACAACTCCTTATTTACGTGGGGGCCATAAATGTTTTAATCATATTTGCTGTGATGTTCATGAATGATTCAGAATATTCCACAGATTTCAATCTGTGGACCGTTGGGAATGGGATTACTTCGTTGGTTTGTACAACTATTCTTTTTTCATTACTTTATACTATTCTCGATACGTCATGGTACGGGGTTATTTGGACTACAAGATTAAACCAGATTCTAGAGCAAGATTTAATAAGTAATAGTCAACAAATAGGAATTCATTTATCAACAGATTTTTTTCTTCCATTTGAACTCATTTCAATAATTCTTTTAGTTGCTTTGATAGGTGCAATTTCTGTGGCTCGTCAATAAAAACCGTTCGAATTTGTAAAGACAAAAGAAAACTTTGCGTATGTTATGATTTTTCCGTTCATTCAATTAAATTTGATTGAATACTATTTCATATTTTAAATATCAATTTTTATATTTGATATATATTTGAATTTTTTTTTTACCTAATCTAGTTTTTATTCGTATTTTTTTGTTATATTCTAGGTGATTGAATCCGGTGAATTATTTTTCATATTGAAATGAATCAAAATTGATAAGGAGTTGCTGAATGATACTCGAACATGTACTTGTTTTGAGTGCCTATTTATTTTTGATTGGTCTTTATGGATTGATCACTAGTCGAAATATGGTTAGGGCTCTTATGTGTCTTGAACTTATACTCAATGCAGTTAATATGAATTTCGTAACATTTTCTGATTTTTTTGATAATTCCCAACTAAAAGGGGATATTTTCTGCATTTTTGTTATAGCAATTGCAGCTGCTGAAGCAGCTATTGGATTAGCTATAGTCTCGTCAATTTATCGTAACAGAAAATCGACTCGCATCAACCAATCGACCTTATTAAATAAGTAGCATAAATAAAAAAATTATAGATTGCAATTTGGATATATAATAGGTTATGACCCACTAGTTTATATTTGTTAAAATCTAAGAAATCAAAGTATTTTAGCCCCATTTTTTTATCAATTGAGTGAGAATTCATTACAAAAATTCTATTAAAGGAAATCATTGCTTAATCTAGTATTTTAATATATCATTCAGTTAGAAGTTTACTAGATTGAAAATTTATGACATTCAAAAAACTATCGATCCTATGTCACATTCAGTAAAAATTTATGATACCTGTATAGGATGTACTCAATGTGTTCGAGCATGCCCTACAGACGTATTAGAAATGATACCGTGGGATGGATGTAAAGCTAAGCAAATAGCTTCCGCCCCAAGAACCGAGGACTGTGTTGGTTGTAAGAGATGTGAATCCGCCTGTCCAACGGATTTTTTGAGCGTTCGAGTTTATTTATGGCATGAAACAACTCGAAGTATGGGTCTAGCTTATTGATACGTTACCGAAAACCTCATTTGAATAAATTTGGAATACATTTTATTTTTTTTATTGACAAGTACTCGTACTCAAAAAAGTTAAATTATATTTTTTTATTTATATATATTTTTTGAGTACGCGTTCTTTGGACCTGGTGTATCTTGTCTTTACCACGAACGATTTTCCTTGGTTAACAATAATTGTTATTTTTCCAATATCTGCTGGTTCGTTAATGTTATTTCTCCCGCATAGGGGAAATAAAGTCAATAAATGGTATACTATATGCATTTGTATCTTAGAACTTCTTCTAACGACCTACGCCTTTTGTTATAATTTTAAAATGGATGATCCATTAATTCAACTGTCCGAAGGTTATAAATGGATCAATTTTTTTGATTTTTACTGGAGAATGGGAGTAGATGGACTTTCTATAGGAACTATTTTACTGACGGGATTTATTACTACTTTAGCGACTTTAGCGGCTTTTCCAGTTACTCGGGATTCCCGACTATTCCATTTCCTGATGTTAGCAATGTACAGCGGTCAAATAGGATTATTTTCTTCTCGGGATCTTCTACTTTTTTTCATCATGTGGGAATTAGAATTAATTCCCGTTTATCTACTTTTAGCCATGTGGGGTGGAAAGAAACGTCTGTATTCAGCTACAAAATTTATTTTATACACAGCAGGAAGTTCTATTTTTTTATTAATAGGAGTTTTAGGTATAAGTTTATATGGTTCGAACGAACCAACATTAAATTTAGAACTCTTAGCTAATCAATCCTATCCTGTCACACTCGAAATACTTTTTTATATTGGATTTCTTATTGCTTTTGCTGTCAAATTGCCGATTATACCTTTACATACTTGGTTACCTGACACCCACGGTGAGGCACATTACAGTACCTGTATGCTTCTCGCCGGAATCTTATTAAAAATGGGAGCCTATGGGTTGGTTCGAATCAATATGGAATTATTACCTCACGCCCATTCTATGTTTTCTCCTTGGTTGCTGGTAGTCGGTACAATCCAAATAATTTATGCAGCTTCAACCTCTCCCGGTCAACGTAATTTAAAAAAGAGAATAGCCTATTCTTCTGTATCTCATATGGGTTTTATAATAATAGGTATTAGTTCTATAACGGATCCTGGACTTAATGGAGCTATTTTACAAATAATCTCTCATGGATTTATTGGCGCTGCACTTTTTTTCTTGGCAGGAACGAGTTATGATAGAATTCGGCTTGTTTATCTTGATGAAATGGGTGGAATGGCTATCTCCATTCCAAAAATATTTACAATGTTCACTATTTTATCGATGGCTTCCCTTGCATTACCGGGCATGAGTGGTTTTGTTGCAGAATTAATCGTTTTTTTTGGAATAATTACCAGCCAAAAATATTTCTTAATTTCCAAAATTTTAATTATTTTTGTAATGGCAATTGGAATAATATTAACTCCTATATATTTATTATCTATGTCACGCCAAATGTTCTATGGATACAAGTTAATTAATGTCAAAAATTTTTCTTTTTTTGATTCCGGACCCCGAGAGTTATTTCTTTCAATCTCGATTCTTCTACCCATAATTGGTATTGGGATTTATCCTGATTTTGTGCTCTCATTAGCAAGTGACAAGGTCGAATCCATTTTATCTAATTATTTTTATGGATAGTTTTCAGGAAATAAAAAAAAGCATTAAATTAAATTGTAATCAGAAGTCTTTGGTCTTTGTATTGTGAGAACCTTTTGAATCATTGTACTACTTGATTCAAAAGGTTCTTGATTATTTACTAAATTAGATTTCTGAACTTATATGAAGTTAGATATAGATGCTATTCTTTTTTATTTGGATTTGGATTCCTTTTTTTTTTGTTACTGTTTTCTTTAATTCGATGTAAATGAACCATAACTATGTAAACCTATTCCTAAAAGATTGACGCCAAAATAACATATCCAAATTAAAAGAAAACCTATCGAAGCCACAATGGCAGAATTTATACCCCTAACATTCCTATTTGTTTTAATATGTAAATAAATTGCAAATATGGTCCAAGTAATAAATGCCCAAGTTTCTTTTGGATCCCAGTTCCAATATGAACCCCATGTCTCATTAGCCCATACAGCCCCTGAAAGAATGCCGACGGTTAAAAAGATAAATCCAAAACTAATAATACGAAAACTCCAAAAATCTAACTGTTCAATCAATTGATACCTATAATAATTTCTAGAAAAACTAAAATTACTGTTTTGTTGTAGTAAAATAGAATTTCTTTCATTTATGTAGTAAAGTACATCAAATGAAAATAATTCATTTAGTAAATTTTTTTTTTTGATATTCTTTTTCCAAAAAGTAGGTCTGACTTTGCGAAATGTAATCACTAGAAGAGCTATTGATAATAATGATCCGCATAACAGAGCGCCGTAGCCTAATATCATCATACTTACGTGCATCATTAACCACTGGGACTGGAGAGCTGGTACTAATATTGCAGACTGAGGCATTTTGTTTAAAAGACCTGAAGTAGCAAAACCCTGAATAAAAATAGCACTTGGCGCAGTTATTGCGTTTAAGTGATTTTTGTGTTTTTTATTAAAATAGGAAACCATATGAATAATTGAAAACGCCCACGAAAGAAAAATTAATGATTCATATAAATTACTTAATGGAAAATGTCCTGAATAAATCCAACGAGTGAATAATAATCCTGTTATACCAAAAAATGTAATTACGAGTCCTTTATCTGATGAATCAAAAAATCCTATGATTTCATCTAAATTAACTACTAAAGTTAAAAAATAAATTGTCAGTACAATTGAAACGACCGAAAAAGATATATGAGTTAATATATGCTCTAAAATTGAAAAAATCATAAAAAATTTGTTAAAAATTAATAAATTAATACTAGGTTTTACCCGATTTTAGAAAAAAAAAAGTCGAGTCTTTTTTTTCTTATAAACCCTTTTTTCTTATAAAACTTATAATATCTCTTTTATAAGATCTTATGCCGCTACTCGGACTCGAACCGAGATGCTATTGCACTGCTTCCTAAGAGCAGCGTGTCTACCAATTTCACCATAGCGGCAACTTGTTCAAAACAATACTAACAAGTTTTTATTCAATCGTCGAGATACAAAATTAAATAAAGAAGTAAATTAACTGGAATTCACAATTAATTTAATGAATAAAAACAGGTTTCAATAGGTATTGGGGTTTTTAATTCAATTAAGATCTTTTATTTCCTCATTACATTAAGAGGAAATAAAAGATCTTAATTTATTTATTATTGCATCAAGGTAGTGTAGTGATGGGGAAAAAAAGAATCCCGTTTTTGGAACTAAAAAAATGTGAACCTTTCTTTTTTATCTATATATTGTCTTTTTTTTTTTTTCTTTTGGTTCCTTTTTTGTTTATATGTATTCTAAAAATTTTTTTTAAGTTAGGCTAATTCTAATTATTAGAGTGTTTTTTTTTATTTATTTTGTTGTACAAAAAAACTTTTGGAATTACCTGTAGAAAGTGATTTCCCTAACGAAAAAGCTTTCAAGGATGTCCAATATCCCTTCCTTTTCCAAATTTTTTTACGAATACGCTTTTTCGAGATAGAAGTACGTTTTTTTGGAACTGCCATTCAAAAATGAAAAAAAGGTTTTTCAGTGGTATAATTGGATGTCAAAGACATTTATTATTCTTTCTTATTCCATATCGAGTTTTTTCTTTCAAATTTTATTATATATTATTTTCAAAACAAAAAAGATATTCAAAAGTTTAAAAACCAATGGTTTTTACCCTTTTTTATTTGGTTATTAAATTTTGTTTATTTAACGTTTGAAATCCGTACGAGAGTGCTTATTTAATTAATCTATACTTTTAGATTATATTATCAAAAAAATTATGAGATTTCTTCAGATCATATGTAAAAAAAATATCCATTATAATAATCTTTCTTGCAAATAAAAAAAGCTCACTTAGTGTACTGGAAGACAATCACTAAATTCCAGAATTCAAAATTCCAGAATTCAAATTCATTCCTTAATTATTCTAAATAATCAAACTCAAATAACTTTGTTTTAGGTAAAGTTTTTTTTATATAATAACTATTAAGTAGTTTTTTGTCGTGTAAATCTTTGTTCTATTCTTAATATATGTATATAAATTATTGTAATACGGAATTATAATTAACTTTTTCGGTATCTGTATAAAATCACAATTTTATTTAGTAGTAATAAAAAAAAAAGACAAATAATTTTTTTTGACAGTAACTTAGTAATATTATTTAATCACTTCCAATTTTTTGATTTGAATATATATTTCTTTTCAAACATTTCTGAAGAATTATACTAATTCGAAAAAATATCTATTTAGGTTTGAAATCGCATCCTTTTTTATTGTCCCCTTTCAAAAAAAAAAATATATATATACAAACCAGTGAATAAGAAATAATAAATTTAAGAATAAAATAAAAAGGATTTTTTATTTTATGGAACAGACATATCAATATTCATGGATTATCCCTTTCATTCCACTTCCAGTACCTATTTTACTAGGAGTTGGACTTCTCCTTTTTCCGACAGCAACAAAAAACCTTCGCCGTATGTGGACTTTTCTGAGTATTTTTTTGTTAAGTATAGTTATGATCTTTTCACTCTATCTATCTATTCAACAAATTTTTGTAAGTTGCATTCATCAAAATGTATGGTCTTGGACCATAAATAATGAATTTTCTTTTGAGTTCGGTTACTTTATTGATCCACTTACTTCTATTATGTTAATATTAATTTCAACTGTTGGTATTTTGGTTCTTATTTATAGTGACAATTATATGTCTCATGATCAAGGATATCTGAGGTTTTTTGCTTATATGGGTTTTTTTAATACTTCAATGTTAGGATTAGTTACTAGTTCTAATTTGATCCAAGTTTATTTTTTTTGGGAATTAGTTGGAATGTGTTCATATTTATTAATAGGTTTTTGGTTCACACGACCTATTGCAGCGAATGCTTGTCAAAAAGCTTTTGTAACTAATCGTGTAGGGGATTTTGGTTTATTATTAGGAATTTTAGGTCTTTATTGGATAACAGGGAGTTTCGAATTTCAGGATTTGTTCGAAATATTCAATAATTTAATTTTAAATAATAGAGTAAATCTCTTATTCCTTACTTTGTGTGCATTTCTATTATTTGTGGGTCCTATTGCTAAATCCGCACAATTTCCTCTTCATGTATGGTTACCTGATGCCATGGAGGGCCCTACTCCTATTTCGGCTCTTATACATGCTGCGACTATGGTAGCGGCGGGAATTTTTCTTGTAGCTCGTCTTCTTCCTCTTTTTATAGTTATCCCTTCTATAATGTATATAATATCTTTGATAGGTATAATAACAGTACTCTTAGGAGCCACTTTAGCTCTTGCTCAAAAAGACATTAAGAGAGGTTTCGCCTATTCTACAATGTCTCAACTGGGTTATATGATGTTAGCTCTAGGTATGGGGTCTTATCGATCCGCTTTATTTCATTTGATTACTCATGCTTATTCGAAAGCTTTGTTGTTTTTAGGATCTGGGTCCATTATTCATTCAATGGAAGCTATAGTTGGCTATTCTCCCGATAAAAGTCAGAATATGGTTCTTATGGGTGGTTTGACAAAACATGTGCCGATTACAAAAACGGCCTTTTTAATAGGAACACTTTCTCTTTGTGGTATTCCCCCTCTTGCTTGTTTTTGGTCTAAAGATGAAATTCTTAATGATAGTTTGTTGTTTTCGCCAATTTTTGCAATAATAGCTTGTTCAACAGCGGGATTAACCGCATTTTATATGTTTCGGATTTATTTACTTACTTTTGAAGGACATTTAAACACTTATTTTATAAATTACAGTGGAAAAAAAAGTAGCTCCTTCTATTCAATTTCTTTATGGGGTAAAGAAGAAGAAAAAAAACTTAATAGAAATTTTGGGTTAGTACCATTATTAACAATGAATAATACGAAAAGAGCTTCTTTTTTTTGCAAGAAAACATATAAAATTAGTAATAATGT